AAGAATGAATACTATGATTCGCGTTTCGAACAGGCATGAATATAGCATCTATAGGATAACTTCCGTCTTGAAAGTTATTTGGTGTTTTTATATTATATCCTCGATTCCTTTCAATTTGTAATCCAATACAAAAATCAGTTGGTTCCGTTAGGTTAGCTATATGCTGCGTATTATCAACGATTTCCACAGAAGGTGGTAAGAGTATGTCTTGAGCAGTTACATATCCAGGACCTTTGACACAAATAAGCGCGTCACGAGTTCCATATAGATTACTTCTCAATACAATTTCTTTCAAATTCATTAAAATTTCATGTACTGATTCTTGAATACCTACTATGGTGGAATATTCATGCGGGATTTTCTCAGATTTTGCGCGTGTAATACATGTTCCTTCGATTTCTCCAAGCAAAGCTCTTCGCATCGCAATGCCTATTGTGTCGGCTTGACCTTTCATAAGTGGAGACAGAATAAAGCGTCCATAATAAAGACGCTTACTGTCTGCTCTTGATTCAACACATTTCCACTGTAGTGTCCGAGTAGATACTTTTAATTTCTCTCGAACCATAGTAATATTATTTGTCAGATTTTTGAGTCATTTATTTCTCTTGAAATCTCTTCAATGTTTATTTCTACACTCGCCTTTTTTTAGGGGGTCTGCAGCCATTATGTGGCATAGGGGTTACATCCCTTACGAAACTTAAAAGTATACCACTTCGACGAATAGCGCGTAATGCTGCATCTCTTCCGAGACCCGGACCTTTTATCATGACTTCTGCTCGTTGCATACCTTGATCTGTTACTGCTCGAATAGCATTTCCTGCTGCGGTTTGAGCAGCAAAAGGTGTCCCTCTTCTTGTACCCCTGAATCCACAAGTACCGGCGGAGGACCAAGAAATAACCCGACCCCGTACATCTGTAACTGTCACAATGGTGTTGTTGAAACTTGCTTGAACATGAATAACGCCCTTTGGTATTCGCCGTGCACTTTTACGTGAACCCACACGTCCAGTCCTACGTGAACCGCTTCTTGGTATAGATTTTGCCATATTTTATCATTTCCGAAATAGAAGTCAGAGATATATGGATATATCCATTTCATGTCAAAACGGATCTTTTATTTTGATTTGTTCATCGGTTCCTTTAGAGAGTCCCTTTTCGAAAGATTATCCTTGTCTTTGTTTATGTCTCGGGTTGGAACAAATTACTATAATGCGTCCCCTTCTACGGATCAGTCGGCATTTTTCACAAATTTTACGAACGGAGGCTCTTATTTTCATAATTGTTATTCCTTAACTGAATTTCGAATCTACTTTACTGATTGGAAGAAAATAAGTTTCTTGCAATTTTTGAACCGTGAATTGGATCCTCATGAAAGGAATCTTGAAAAACCACCGAACCATTCGAATCTTTGTTGTGGGTCTAGAAATTCTGCGCCACCCCCCTCCCCCCCGTTTGAATCATAACGACTTACTTCAATTTTGATTCTATCTCCTGGTAGTATATGTATAAAAGAGTGTCGGATCCTTCCTGAAACAGAACTTAGAATCTGACTTCATTATTTAAACGAACCCCGAACATACCATTGTGAAGTGATTCAGTAATTAAACCTTCATGAATCCATTTTTCTTCTTTTATTCCAGACAAACCCTCCTTGAAGTATCAACTAATGTAGGAAGGCGTGATATTAGACAACTTGGCTTTTTTATTCGTTTTTTTCACAAACAGGAAGTTACAGATACAATTCGGATAGCAGAAAATTTACCATATATAGCACAAAATTTCTCCGCCGATTCCTTCTAGCCGAGCTGCTCGGTCTGTCATTATACCCCGAGAAGTAGAGAGAATTACAATCCCCATCCCGTCTAAAATTCTAGGAATTCGTTGATAGTTAGAATAGATTCGGAGACCAGGTCGACTTATTCGTTTTAAATTTAAAAGAGTTCTATATGGTCCTTTCCTATTCCTTCTATGTCGTAGGGTTAAAACAAAAAAATAGTTGTTATTTTCTACAAGTTTCCTTACGTTTTCGAGAAAACCCTCTTGTAAAAGTATTTTAACAATGTTTTGGGTCATGTTAGTAGATGCTATTCGAACCGTTCCCTTTCGATCCATGTCAGCATTTCGTATAGAAGTTATTATGTCAGCAATAGTGTCCTTACCCATGATAAACTAAAATTATTGTTGCTTCCGAATTTGGATATAATCAGCATGTTCTTTTTTTATAAAAATTATTAAAGAAAATTCTTAAAAGTATATGCGTGAGACATAATCTACTAATTTATCTATTTTATTTAAATACTATCACTATCTCACGGTCTCATATTATAATACCTCAGGTGCTAATGAAACTATTTTAGTAAAATTTAACTGTCTCAATTCCCGGGCGATCGCGCCAAAAACCCGGGTTCCTTTTGGATTTCCTTCTTGATCAATGACAACTGCAGCATTGTCATCATATCGTATTATTATACCGTTATCTCGTTTGAGTTCTTTACAAGTACGTACAATTACAGCTCTGATCACTTCTGATCTTTCTAGAGGCGTATTTGGTACTGCTTCTTTTATCACAGCAACAATAACATCACCAATATGAGCATATCGGCGATTACTAGCTCCTATTATTCGAATACACATCAATTCTCGTGCCCCGCTATTGTCTGCTACATTCAAATGGGTTTGAGGTTGAATCATATCATTTTTTTTTTATCTGTTTTTTTAATGTAAAATAAAGCAAAGGACGAAGTAAAAAAAAAAAAAAAAGAAAGAAACCCCTGCAATTGTTTTTTTTATACACAAGACTTCTTTCCTTTGGTTCTACATTTCTATCCAGAAATAATGAATTGAGTTCTTATAGGCATTTTGGACGCCGCTATTGAAATAGCCTTTCGAGCTATATTTTCGGCTACTCCACCCATTTCATAAAGTATTCTACCCGGTTTAACAACAGCTACCCAATATTCTGGGGATCCTTTCCCTGAACCCATACGGGTTTCCGTGGGTCTTACTGTAACTGGTTTGTCTGGAAATATACGTACCCATATTTTTCCGCCACGACGTACATTTCGTGTCATTGCTCGGCGCCCTGCTTCGATTTGTCTAGATGTAATCCAAGCGGGTTCAAGTGCTTGAAGAGCATATCTACCGAAACAAATATGATTACCTCGATAAGATATTCCTTTCATTCTTCCTCTATGTTGTTTACGGAATCTTGTTCTTTTTGGGTTATAGTTGATGGTTCTTTTTCAATTCCATCTCTACTACAGAACTGGACATGAGAGTTTCTTCTCATCCAGCTCCTCGCGAATGAAACGACTAAAACAGATTTTATCAAGATATACATGTGTTTCATGAATAATATGCTGAATCATAGGATTCTTTGAAATTGTATCTAATTAATCAATTCGTTAATCTATTCGAAATTTGTCTAGCGTGTTTAGATATTATTTAATTAAACATGTATTCTATTTCTAGATAATGTCAATGTCTTTTTTTATAACGTTATCGTTATAAAAAAATCTTTCTTTTGTTTTTCCTTTTATCATATGGGATCGACAAAAATGTATCAATCTAATAAAAAAAACTTTCGCGGGCGAATATTTACTCTTTCCATATACATTTAAGTTATAGGGTTAGTTCATGACCTCTCAAAATAAAAGAATAAAAGAGGAGGTCCCTGGTTTGTTCCGCCATCCCACCCAATGAATCATTAAGATTCATTTTCAATAGAACCTTCTGCATTCACGGGTTATATCGTTCCCATTGCTTCTCGATTAATGGTTAGGTCTGAATTTTCCGGCGGAGTCCTTTTTTCTTAAGTCAATTTTCTCAGTCTTTATTGGCTCGAGGCTCGTGATTTTTTTGTTCTATAAGCGGATTCATCTAATTATGCATGAATCATTATTGAATTTATGCTTTATTACACTGCGTTTTATGAGATGACTCATCGACCTTACACATTGGAATCATATATCATTGATATTTCCGTTCTATCTTTCTCTCATCCTTCCACTTATCCGCATACTTTTTTTCTATTTTGCTTTCCGACTTAGAACTTCACAACTAATAATCCGATTGGTTTTTTTATCTTTATGCAAAAAAAGATTTCAGTTGCTACAACGATATGTCCAATATATTATATCTTTATCTTGACTGGTTCTTTGGATCCAGATAATGCGAAGCAATGAGTTGGTTATTAGTGCTATAGTTATTAGTTCATACTCTGGGCCCTGGTCCGTTTTTTTGAATCCTAGCCCTAAAAAAACCAACGAGTCACACACTAAGCATAGCAATTATATAAAATGATCAATCGAATTTTTATTGAACCCTCTAGAATTGCAGAATTGCTCTTTTTTTTTTTTTGTTTTGCTTGAACATAAAAAGAATAAAAGAAAAGAATAAAAGGGTTTTTCTTTTTTTGTCCATTACTGGGTATAATGTAAAAACACGTAAAGTCTTATTATTCTTCGTCTACAAATATCCAAATTTTGATTCCTAATACCCCGTATATAGTTCGAACTGTATAGGAACAATAATCAATTTTAGCTCCAATGGTTTGTAGAGGAACCCTACCTTCTCTGATCCATTCGACGCGTGCAATTTCTTTTCCGTCGATACGTCCCGCAATTTGTACTTGAATTCCTTTTGTATTCGCCAGTTCGGTTAATTCAATAGCTTTTTTCATTGCTTTGCGAAAAGAAACTCTATTCTTTAATTGGCCAGCTATAAATTCTGCAAGAATATTAGGGTGTCCATAAGGATTTGCAATTCGTGTAATAGCAATGTTTAGTTTTCGGTTCGCACAATGAAGTTCTTTTTGTACATTCATCTGCAATTCTTCGACTCTCCGCGGTCTATTTTCTATTAAGAATTTTGGGAATCCTATATAAATTATGACTTGAATTAGATCGATTCTTTTTTGAATCTCTATCCGTGCAATTCCCTCAACGCCAACACCGGAGGATATTCTCATATTTTTTTGTACATAATTCTTAATACAGTTT